ATTTCCTAAAAATTGGTTAAGAGAGGGTTTTCAGATCAAAATCCTATATCCTTTTCATTTAAAACCTTGGCACAGATCGAAACTACGACTCTCTGATAGAGATCGAAAGCAACAAGATGATTTTGATTCTTGTTTTTTAACAGTTTTAGGAAAGGAAACAGAATATCCGTTTGGTCCTCCTCGAAAAACACCTTCCTTTTTTGAACCCATTTTTAAAGATATAGACTATAAAGTCGAAATAAGAAAATTGAATTTTAGAGTTCGAAGAGTTTTAAAAAAAATAAAAAAAAAACAATCAAAAGCAGTTTTATTTGTAAAACAAAAAATAAAAGAACTTTTAAAAGAAAATAAAATTCCATTATTTATACCGACAGAAATATATGAATCAAGTGAAACTCAAACAGAAAAGGATTCTATAATCAGCACTCAGATAATTCATGAATCACTTACTCAAAATCGATCTACAGGTTGGACAAATTATTCACAGGCCGAAGAAGAAATGAAACATAGAATTGATAGAAGAAATACAATCAGAAATAAAATAGAAATAATAAAAAAAAAAAAAAAAGTAACGCCGGGAATAAAAAAAAATAATAATGGAGAATCACCCCCAAAAATTTTGAAAATATTAAAAATAAAAAATATTGAATTAATAGTTAAATTTTTCATTGAAAAAATATACATAGATATCTTTCTATCTATCATTAATATACGCAGAATCACTCTACAAATTTGTATGGAATCAACCAAAAAAAATCTTGATAAATACATTGACAATAATGAAATAAATCAAGATCAAGAAAGGATTAATAAAAAAAAAAAAAATAAAATTGACTTCATTTCGCCTATGATTATAAAAAAGGCTTTTGATAATCTTAGAAATAGTAAGCGGAAGTCACATATTTTTTTTAATTTATCTTACTTGTCACAAAAATATGTATTTTTTAAATTATCACAAACCCAAGTTATTAACTTCAATAAGTTAAGATCTCTTCTTCAATATAATGGACCTTCTTTTTTTCTTAAGAATGAAATAAAAGATCTTTTTGGAAGACAAGGAATATTTGATTCCGAAGTAAGACATAAGGAACTTCCAAATAATGGAATGAATCCATGGAAAAACTGGTTAAGAGGTCATTATCAATACGATTTATCGCAGATTACATGGTCTAGATTAATCCCACAAAAATGGAGAAATGGACTAAATCAATGCCATACGTCTCAAAATAAGGATTTAAATAAATGGTATTCCTATGAAAAAGACCAATTATTTGATTCAAAAAAAAAAATTTTTTTGAAAGTATATTTATTACCAAATAAAGAGGAAAATTTTCAAAAAAACTATAGATATGATCTTTTATCATATAAATATATTCATTCTGAAACTAAGAAGAAGGCCTCTATTTATAGATCATCATTAGAAACAAATAAGAATCAAGAAAATTCCAACAGAAATAACGAAAAAAATTTTAGCATACTCAATCCTATCAAGAATTATCTAGGAAAAAGTGATATTATATATACGGAAAAAAATACAGATAGAAAATATTTGGGTTGGAAATTTAGTACAAATATTGAGGTTGAACCTAAAAAGGACCAAATCAGGGATAAACTTAATAATAAAGGTAATGGTCTTTTTTATCTTCCAATTGATTCAAATTCTGAAATTAATTACAATAAGGTCTTTTTTGATTGGATGGGAATGTCTTTTGATTGGATGGGAATGAATGAAAAATTCTTAATCTTAAATCGCCTCATGTCGAATCCGAAAGTTTTTTTCTTTCCAGAGTTTGTGATACTTTATCATAAATATAAAGAGAAACCTTGGTTTATCCCAAGGAACTTACTTCTTTTTAATTTGAATATAAATCCAAATTTTATTGAAAATAAAAATATCGAGGGAAAACAAGAGGAGGATGAGGTTTTTTTAAATTTTAGTCCATCAAATTCAAAACAATATTTTGAATTAAAGAATCAAAACAATATTGAAGAATATTTTTTAGAATCCATTGAAAAACTAAAAATATTCCTTAAAGGAGATTTTCCTTTGCAATTAAGATGGACTGGACGTTTGAATCAATTGAATCAAAAAATGCTGAATAATATCCAGATATATGGTCTGCTGGTTAGCCTCATAAATGTAAGAAAAATTACTATATCCTATATTCAAAGGAAAGAAATGAATCTGGATATAATGAGGAGGCGTTTAAATCTTACACAATTAACGAAAAAGGGAATATTAATTATGGAACCTGCCCGTCTATCTGTAAAAAATGACGGACAGTTTTTTATGTATCAAATCATAGGTATTTCCTTGGTTCATAAAAGTAAGCACCAAAGTAATCAAAGATACCGAAACCCCAAAAATGTTGCTAAGAATACTTTTGATGAATCCATTTCAAGACATAAAATAAAAACTCTAAATAGAGACAAAAATAATTTTGATTTGCTTGTTCCTGAAAAAATTTTATCGTCTAGACGTCGTAGAGAATTGAGAATTCTAATTTCTTTCAATTTAAATTTAAAGAATCAGAATGGTGTGCATAGAAATAATTTATTTTGCAAGGAAAACAAGATAAAAAACTGGAGTCAATTTTTGGAGGAAAGTAAAAATTTTGACAGAAAAAAAAATGAATTAAATAAATTAAAGTTCTTTTTTTGGCCTAATTATCGATTAGAAGATTTAGCTTGTATGAATCGCTATTGGTTTGATACCAATAATGGGAGCCGCTTGAGTATGTTAAGGATATATATGTATCCCTGATTCAAAATTTTGAGTTTCCTATATATTCTATTGTTCTATGAATTTTTCATTTTTTTCTTCTGTCCGTGACCATGTTATATGCAAGCAACCCGATGCGCATATGCGCTGTCTTACATCCCAGTCTAGGATACCTGAATATTAAGGAAATGGGGTATCAATTAAATTAATCAATCGAATCTTCGGACTGAACTATTTGGTATCGTCTTTTTGTATCACTATACAAATGAACTCAAAAATTGGATTGATTAATTTAATTGATAAAACTAGGAATGTATAAAGAAATTATGATTATTGTATATACTACATTAAAATTTCTGACATTATTATTACTGATCAATAAAATAAATATCTGTAAAAAGGGGAGTGTTAAATTATTTTATGGTAAAAAATTCATTTATTTCAATTATTTTGCAAGAACAAGAAGAAAACAAAGAAAACAGCGGATCTGTTGAATTTCAAGTAGTAAGTTTCACCAACAAGATACGTAGGCTTACTTCACATTTGGAATTGCACAAAAAAGACTATTTATCTCAAAGAGGTCTACGGAAAATTCTCGGAAAACGTCAACGGCTGCTGGCTTATTTGTCAAAAAAAAATAGAGCACGTTATAAAGAATTAATAGGGCAGTTGGATATTCGAGAGAGAAAAACTCGTTAATTTGAAGAGTTAGTTTGAATTATTGGCTTAAAGTTTGGTGAACTTCTTTTCGCTTTCAGCAATTCATGGAAGAATGAATCAGGAAAAACCTATGACTGTACCAGCTACAAGAAAAGACCTCATGATAGTCAATATGGGACCTCACCACCCATCAATGCATGGTGTTCTTCGACTAATTGTTACTTTAGATGGTGAAGATGTTATTGACTGTGAACCAATATTGGGTTATTTACACAGAGGTATGGAAAAAATTGCAGAAAATCGAACAATTATACAATATTTGCCTTATGTAACACGTTGGGATTATTTAGCTACTATGTTCACAGAAGCAATAACTGTAAATGCGCCAGAGCAATTAAGCAATATTCAAGTTCCTAAAAGGGCCAGTTATATCAGAGTCATTATGTTGGAGTTAAGTCGTATAGCTTCGCATTTGTTATGGCTTGGCCCTTTTATGGCAGATATTGGGGCACAGACTCCTTTCTTCTATATTTTTCGAGAAAGAGAATTGATATATGACCTATTCGAAGCTGCCACCGGTATGCGAATGATGCACAATTTTTTTCGTATTGGCGGAGTCGCTGCTGATTTACCTTATGGCTGGATAGATAAATGTTTGGATTTTTGCGATTATTTTTTAACAGGAATTGCTGAATATCAAAAGCTTATTACAAGGAATCCCATTTTTTTAGAACGAGTTGAAGGAGTAGGCATTATTGGTGGAGAGGAAGCAATAAATTGGGGTTTGTCGGGACCAATGCTACGAGCTTCCGGAATACAATGGGATCTTCGTAAAGTTGATCATTATGAGTGTTACGACGAATTTGATTGGGAAGTGCAATGGCAAAAAGAAGGGGATTCATTAGCTCGTTATTTAGTACGAATCAGTGAAATGACAGAATCCATAAAAATTATTCAACAGGCCCTAGAAGGAATTCCGGGAGGTCCCTATGAAAATTTAGAAATCCGCCGCTTTGATAGAGTAAAAGATACTGTATGGAATGAGTTTGATTATCGATTCATTAGTAAAAAACCTTCTCCAACTTTTGAATTGTCGAAGCAAGAACTTTATGCAAGAGTCGAAGCACCAAAGGGAGAATTGGGAATTTTTCTGATAGGAGATAAGGGTGTTTTTCCTTGGCGATATAAAATTCGCCCACCGGGGTTTATTAATTTGCAAATTCTTCCTCAGTTAGTTAAAAGAATGAAATTGGCTGATATTATGACGATACTAGGTAGTATAGATATCATTATGGGAGAAGTTGATCGTTAAAATGATAATTGAGACAACAGAAGTACAAGCTATCAATTCTTTTTCTAGATTGGAATCCTTAAGAGATGTCTATGGGATCATATGGATGCTTATCCCTATTTTTACTCCTGTATTAGGAATCACAATAGGTGTATTAGTAATTGTTTGGTTAGAAAGAGAAATATCTGCAGGTATACAACAACGTATTGGTCCTGAATACGCAGGACCTTTGGGAATTCTTCAAGCTCTAGCAGATGGTACCAAATTACTTTTCAAAGAGAATCTTCTTCCATCTAGAGGAGATACTCGTTTATTCAGTATTGGACC